ATTGTAATTGTGAATTCATCTATAAATTTAGTCGAAATAACAATTTATTTTTATCGAATTGTCTAGTTTGTTTACTGTGGTCATGCCGCGTTTCAAAATTCGTCGAATAGAACTATTTTCAATTCTATTTCGATATGGTAGAGACAGATCGTGTTCTTAGACAATACAAATAAGACTCTCTTGCTTTCACTGCGCCCCGGGTTATCTCTAAAGAAAATACATTCCATTCCTTGGAAATAAATAAAAAGAAAGAATTCAAACCAAAATTCTAATTATATTTATTTATTAATAATAAAAATTAAGATTTATTTGATTTTCATATCATTATCATATTTTATTTAATTATATATTAAATATTAAACATATATATTAAATATTAAACATTAAACTAAAAAAATATGAATATAATCATGGTATATTCTTTTCATTACATTAAGATTAAGATATAAATTGATTGCTTCTACAGAACACATTAAAACGCATTGATCAATTCTATTATCTCTCTCTGTCTGAGATTGAATAGATTTAATTGCAAGGAACCCTTAATCTCATCTAACATCATATACATATAACATAACAACTCATAGATTCCTATCGCCAAATTCCATTACAGGCTTTGCTTGGAACTTGAACCTATACTATCCCGGCCTGCGCAAAAAAATCGAGTTATTAGTTATTAAATATAAATTAGAGTTCGAAGTCTTCAAAGATTCAGCATTCCAAATACCGATCTTTAGTACTCGAAATGGCTGGACGTTAAAAAAAGGAATAACGCCTAGTAAGACATTAGTGGGTTAGTTTTGATATCAGTAAAAATTGTTTTATTTTTATTTTGAAGTAAATCTATACACTGTGGCGCAGCACGGCAATAGAGTCAGCCAAATAGTAATAGTAACTGATCTGATTCTGATCTATAAAAAAAGATATTTCTAATAGAATGGACTCGCGCGTTAGCGGACGATTCGACAGACCAAATGCTAAAACCAACTCACGGAAATCGAAAGGGCGCAAACACTAACGGATTTCAATTAAACCCAACCCCTTGCCTTGTTTCAAAGATGCGGACCCCCACCTAAAGTCAGCGTCGGTAGAATTGCAATTTGGAATGATGAGCAATTGGGCTGGAGTATAAATATATTGGGATATACAATATATATATATTGTATAGCCCAGTCCAAGATCCGTGTGATTTACTATTTGATTCCATTTGGATTGGATCTAATTGTAGTTTTTACCCGGACCCGCGTCATGATTTTTATTTCAAAAATTAACTTCTATTAGGTATACCAAAGAAAAGGATTCTTTGATCGTATCGTGGGTAGGAAGGAAAAAATCGTATTATGTAATTCAACCACGAAGATTTATGAATATGAAAAATAATAAGTTTGTTTCTTCAAAATTGAAAAAGGCCGATTGGTTCCATTGAAATTAAAATGAATTTTCATTTAGGGCTATACGGACTCGAACCGTAGACCTTCTCGGTAAAACAGATCAAACTTCTTATTACTGAAATGATTCGAACTGTTTCAAAGACCCAACATGCACTTTTTTTGCATTGGGCTCTTTCATGAACTGATATAAATATCAGCAAGTCCGCCATATTTTTCTTGACAGAAAGATAACGAGATGGCTCCACGTGCTCTGATGCAGTTCAGTATTGAGATTTCTGCCCATGAGCAATACCAAAGTGTTTCAAAGAAGAGTTACCTTGACGTAGGTCTGCCTATGGCCTAGATCAACCTAAGTTAAATGGAGTCTCTATCGCTCTCCCAAAAGCGTCAAATATGAAACTTCATACACCTTAAAGTTCATAGGACGAAAAGAGATTTTTTGAGGTCCTTATACTCATTATGCCTAGCATTGAATGGACTGGATATTTACCTTATCAATTATCAAATCTATGATGGGTTCCGTTTGGCGCCTAAAACGGCGCCGGAATTGGACCAATCAAATATTTGTCAGGCTATTGTTCTCTTGTTCTCTCGAATCCATGGAGTAAGACATCAATTTCTCAATAAGAGGAAATCTGTTGATTGCACGATGGACTCCTCTGAAAAACATTGGCGCGCGTGTAAACGAGGTGCTCTACCAAACTGAGCTATAGCCCTTATGTTTGTGATAAATATTTTAATCTGTATTTACTTTCTTGTCAAGATGAATATTCTATGATCCGATATCCTGGATCTCTGATCTGTTTCCTGTGAAAGGCGGGTATTGCTTAGAAGTAAAATTCTATCTATAATCCATCGATGTGATGGGTCTCTTTTTTTTTTTCTCTTTGTGATGATAAATGGCCTACTTAACCCAGTGGTTAGAGTATTGCTTTCATACGGCGGGAGTCATTGGTTCAAATCCAATAGTAGGTAGAACTTATTAGATACCGCAGTCAATGGTATCTAATAAGTATTTCTACCCACCTTTTTTTATTTTCTAAATTTTGTATCTTTTCCATTCCCTGCTATTCGTATTCTATTGAATTGATTGAATTTTTTTCGTTGCATCAGAATCCGATTACACTTGATTGTATTGAATCAGCAGAATCCAAAATATGGTGTATAAACACAACTTATTTTTTTTTGGCCGTACCAAGAACAACTAGTTACGAGAATTAATAGCCTCTACTCGAGTCCTGGCTCGTCTGAGAGCTAAATTCGCCTCAATTGTTTGTCTTTTTCCTTCAGCTCTACTCAAGTTAGCTTCCGCTATTTCAAGAGTTTGCTGAGCTTCTTGCGGATCAATGTCATTACCCTTCTCCGCATCATTTACTAAAACGGTTATTTCATTATTGCCTATTCTAGCGAAACCACCCATCAGAGCTATTGTTAACCATTGGTCATTAAGACGTATTCTCAAAATGCCTATATCGACAGCTGTGGCAATAGGCGCGTGATTTGGTAATACACCAATTTGGCCACTATTAGTAGATAAAATGATTTCTTTCACTTCGGAATTCCAAACAATTCGGTTAGGAGTCAGTACACATAGATTTAAGGTCATTTCTTCAATTTGCTCTCCTCGTCTAAATTTATAGCCTTCGCGGTAGCTTCATCGATGTTACCTACCAAATAAAAGGCCTGCTCAGGAAGACTATCTAATTCTCCGGAAAGGATCAGTTGAAACCCCCTAATTGTTTCTGTTAGACCAACATATTTTCCCGGGGAACCGGTAAATACTTCTGCTACGAAGAAGGGTTGTGATAGGAAACGCTCAATTTTTCGTGCTCTTGCTACGGTTAAACGATCCTCTTCGGATAACTCGTCCAACCCAAGAATAGCTATAATGTCCTGAAGCTCTTTGTAACGTTGTGAAGTTTGCTTAACCTTTTGCGCGGTTTCATAATGTTCCTCGCCAACGATCCGAGGTTGGAGCATGGTTGACGTTGAATCTAAAGGATCTACTGCTGGATAGATACCTTTGGCAGCCAGCCCTCTTGATAGTACGGTAGTGGCATCTAAATGTGCAAATGTTGTGGCAGGAGCGGGGTCAGTCAAATCGTCCGCAGGTACATAAACTGCTTGAATGGAAGTTATGGATCCCTCTTTGGTAGAAGTAATTCTTTCTTGCAAAGAACCCATTTCTGTACTAAGAGTCGGTTGATAACCTACAGCAGAAGGCATTCTGCCTAATAAAGCAGATACTTCGGATCCCGCTTGGACGAAACGAAAAATATTGTCAATAAATAGAAGTACGTCTTGTTCATTAACATCCCGGAAATACTCCGCCATGGTTAGGGCAGTCAAACCAACTCTCATACGAGCCCCCGGCGGTTCATTCATCTGACCATAGACTAGGGCTACTTTTGATTCTGCAATATTCTGTTCATTAATAACTCCAGATTCTTTCATTTCCATGTAAAGATCGTTGCCTTCACGAGTACGTTCGCCTACTCCGCCAAATACGGATACCCCTCCATGAGCTTTGGCAATGTTGTTGATCAATTCCATGATGAGTACCGTTTTACCTACTCCAGCCCCTCCGAATAGTCCGATTTTTCCTCCACGGCGATAAGGAGCTAAAAGATCCACTACTTTAATTCCTGTTTCAAAAATAGATAATTTGGTATCTAACTGTATAAAAGCAGGCGCAGATCTATGAATAGGAGATGTTGTGCGCGTATCTACAGGCCCTAAATTATCAACAGGTTCTCCAAGAACGTTGAAAATTCGTCCGAGAGTCGCTCCGCCGACTGGAACACTTAGAGCAGCTCCTGTGTCAATCACTTCCATTCCTCGCATCAGACCGTCTGTAGCACTCATAGCTACAGCTCTAATTCGATTATTGCCTAATAATTGCTGTACCTCACAAGTTACATTAATTTGTTGGCCAAGAGTATCTTGACCTTTAACTACCAAAGCGTTGTAAATATTAGGCATCTTTCCCGGTGGAAAGGCTACATCCAGTACCGGCCCAATGATTTGAACGATACGCCCCAGGTTTTTTTCTTCAAGTGCGGAAAACCCAGGACCAGAAGTAGTAGGATTGATTCTCATAATAATAAAGTATTATTTTTTGCAAACCGAAAAAAAAAATGTCCGATAACAGGTTGATCGGTTAATTCAAATAAGAACGGGGAGTTTAGTACTCGATTTCGTTGATACGATCCAACTGAATCCAATTCAATTGTTTGCTCATTCAATGAGTGAAGTTTCAAGTTCAACCACCTCATTTTAAAAATATCAAGTAGATTAATTCAAAATCATGATGAAGTCTTTCATTTCTCTATCATTATAGATAAACCTATCCATATTATCTATGGAATTCGAACCCGAACTCTATTTATAGATTCATTATTTTTATGGCATTAGCCATTGTTTGTTATTTCAGCGTATTGATTTCCGCTTATTCTTCTTATATCCTTTCTTGATGAATTCCGCATATTTTCACATCTAGGATTTACATATACAACTACAAAATATATCACTGTCAAGAGCTAATTGTTTATTATTTAGATTTTTACTTAATTATTTATTTTTCTTTATATATTTAGATACTTAAAACAA